GAAAGTTCAAAAAGAATCATATTCATATGATAATACAGAAATGAAAAATGAAAAAAGAGAAATGAAAAAATTTCAATTTTTTTAGATAAAATAAAAGATTTTTTCTTCTATTCAAATCAAAAATTCAAAAAGTACAAAAAATAGGAAATTAGTAAAAAGATTAATACATAAAATAAATACAAGAAAAGATAAGAAGAGACACGACCACCCCCTACATATTTGATACCTTCTCCTAAAAAAAAACTCAGAATACCCACCCCATTCGTAATTCCATCAATTACCCGCGCATCAAAAAATTGAGTTAATTCAGCTAATCCTCTTATACCCTTAGTTAAAGAAATTGCATAAAAAGCATCTACGTAACCACGATTATATGACCAATCATATATCAGATTTCTTATTTTGTCCCAAACGAGTCTCTTATAGCCCTCCTTAACAAAGGGATTAAGTAAGTTCAATTTTTCGAAAGATAAGTAAACAGGCTTGTATAAGAAAGAAGCTATAACGATTCCAAAATAAGCTATACTGACCGAAAAAGTTGCATTTGTTACAAAGTCATACCAATCCACAGAATTTGTCGACTTTTGATGGAAAAGATTTATAGACGGAGTTAAGAATTTGGATAATATATCCAAACTCCTTCCTTCTTGATTGAAAGGAATTCCAATGGCTCCAACAAAGAAAGTAAATAGGACCAATACAGCCATAGGGAATAGCATAGTATTGTCCGATTCGTGGGGATAAGAGAAAGTAGTCTTAGTACCAAAATGAGTAAAAGGTCGCGCCATGTTCCTTACACTACCACTACTACCAATTCGATATTTTTTCTTACAAAAAAATAGGGTCCCTTCCTTATTTTTCATTGTTAAAAAAGTTATGAAACGAAAATTTTTGTGAATCGTTTTTTGTCCTTCTTTACCCCAGGGAGATATTGAATAAAAGGAGCTACTTTTTTTTCCACTATAATTTAGAAAATGAGTGTTTAAGTATCCTTCAAAAGTAAGTAAATAAATCCGAAACATATAAAATGCCGTCAATCCTGCTGTGGAACAAGCTATTATTGCGAAAATTGGTGAATACAACCAACTCTCATTAAGAATTTCGTCTTTGGACCAAAAACAAGCAAGAGGTGGAATACCACAAAGCGATAGTGTACCTATTAAAAAGGCAGTTTTTGTAATTGGCACATGTTTTGTTAAACCGCCCATAAGAACCATATTCTGACTTTTTTCTGGAGAATATCCAACGATAGCTTCCATTGAATGAATTATTGATCCAGATCCTAAAAACAACAACGCTTTCGAATAAGCATGAGTAATCAAATGAAATAAAGCAGCTCGATAAGATCCCATGCCTAGGGCGAAGATCATATAACCCAATTGAGACATTGTAGAATAGGCTAAACCCCTCTTAATATCTTTTTGAGCAAGAGCTAAAGTAGCTCCTAAAAGGACTGTGACTATACCTATCCAAGATATTAGATTCATTATGTAGGGCATGACTATGAAAAGCGGAAGAAGACGAGCTACAAGAAAAATTCCTGCGGCTACCATAGTAGCAGCGTGGATAAGAGCGGAAATCGGAGTAGGCCCTTCCATGGCATCAGGTAACCATACATGAAGGGGGAATTGCGCGGATTTAGCAACCGCGCCCCCAAATAATAGGACGGCGCACAAAGTCACAAATAAAAAAGGAATTTCATTATTATAAATCAAGTCATTCAAGATTTCGAACAAATCTCGAAATTCGAAACTGCCCGTTATCCAAAAAAGACCTAAAATTCCTAATAATAAACCTAAATCCCCTACACGATTAGTTACAAATGCTTTTTGGCAAGCATTCGCTGCAATAGGTCGTGTGAACCAAAAACCTATTAATAGGTAAGAACACATTCCAACTAATTCCCAAAAAAAATAAATTTGTATCAAATTAGAACTAGTTACTAAGCCCAACATTGAAGCATTAAAAAAAGTCATAAAAGCAAAAAATCTTAAATATCCTTGATCATGAAACATATAACTGTCACTATAAATAAGAACCGTAATTCCAACAGTAGTAATTAATATTGACATGATATAAGTAAGTGAATCTATCAAGTGACCAAACTCTAAAGAAAAATCATTATTGATGGTCCAAGACCATACATATTGGTAGATATAACTTCTATTTAATTGATGAATAGATAAATAGGCCGAAAAAAGCATAACTATACTTAACAATAAAAAACTAGGAAAAGCCCATATACGGCGAAGATGCTTTGTTGCCGTTGGAAAAAGTAGAAGTCCCACTCCTATTAACATAGGAAGGGGAAGTGGAACGAAGGGTATAATCCATGAATATTGATATGTATGTTCCATAAAAAAATCAATAAAAAAAAATTCTTAAGTCATTTTTTCTAATTCACCGGCTCTTATTTCTTTTGAAAGGGACCCATAAAAAAGCAAGATATGCCAAACTGAAATGAACTTTTCTATTCTTAATTATTAATCTTAATATTTACCA